GGGGGAGAAAGAAAGGAAGAAAGCGATGTAGAAACAACTTCCGAAATGAAGGAGACTAAACAGGAACAAGAGGGATCCACCGAAGAAAACCCTTCCCTTTTTTCGGAAGAAAGGGAGGATCTGGACAAAATAGATGAAACGGAAGAGATCCGAGTGAATGGAAAGGAAAAAACAAAGGATGAATTTCACTTTCAAGAGGCACGCTATCAAGATCAAGATAGCCCAGTTTACGAAGATTCTGATCTGGAGACCCATCAAGATAATTGGGAATTGGGAAGACTGAAAGAAGAGAAAAAGAAAATGTGGGTTGAAAAAACTTTTGTCACTTTTCTTTTCGATTTTAATCGATGGAATCGTCCATTACGATATATAAAAAATAAGAATTTAGAAAATGCTTTACGCAATGAAATGTCACAATTCTTTTTTTTTACATGTACAAGTGATGGGAAACAAATAATATCCTTTACATATCCGCCCAGTTTATCGACTTTTTCGGAAATGCTAGAACAAAGAATTTATTTATACATAATAGAAAAACTATACGACGAAGATCTTTATAATTCTTGGATTTATACTAATGAAAAAAAAAAGTGCAATTTGAACAATGAATTGAAAAGCCGAATCCAAATTCTAGAAAAAAAGAAGGGATCCTCAAGTCTGGATATGCTTGAAAAAAGAACCATATTATGTGATGATGAAAAAAAAAAAAAATGCTTGCCAAAAGCATATGATCCTTTTTTAAACGGACCATATCGAGGAACGAGAAAAAAATTAGATTCACGCGCAATCATGAATACCTATACAGATACAGAAGATTTAGTAGAATTCTTTTTTATAAATAAGATTCATGATCTACTTATTAATGATTCCGTAGAACTCCAACGTCAATCATTTTTGAATTCTAAAGAAGAAAAAGGAATTGATTCAGAAAGTCAAGCAAAATATTTGCAATTTGTATTTGATGTAATTACAACACATACAAAAGATCAAAAAACAATGAAAAAAGAATCTATTGGAATTAGAATAGAAGAAGTCAGTAAAAAGGTTTCTCGATGGTCATACAAATTAACCGAGAATTTGGAAGAAGAGGAAGAAGAAAATGAAGAAGAATTGGAGGAAGACGATCATGAGATTCATTCAAGAAGAGCCAAACTTGTGGTAATTTATAACGATAATGATCAGAATACCAATTCTATTTCTAATATTCAGAATACTAGTAACAATGATAAAAACGATGATCAAATGGAAGAGGGAGAGGTGGCTTTGATACGTTACTCACAACAATCGGATTTTCGTCGCAATCTAATCAAAGGATCCATGCGCGCTCAAAGACGTAAAACAGTTATTTGGGACCTCTTTCAAGTAAATGTACATTCCCCACTTTTTTTGGATCGTCTAGACAAAATGTATTTTTTTTCGTCTTTTGATATCAACGAAATGAAGAATAGAATCTTTAGGAATTGGATGGGCAGAGAACAAGAATCAGAATTCAAAATTTCCTATTTTGAAAATGACGATAAAAAAGAACAAAAGGAGAAAGAGGAAAAAAGATATAAAAACGAACAGATAGAAATATCAGAAGCTTGGGATGCTTTTATATTTACTCAAGTAATAAGAAGTTTGATGTTAATAACCCAATCTTTTCTTAGAAAATACATTATATTGCCTTCATTAATAATAGCCAAAAACCTTTTCCGTATGTTATTATTCCAAATTCCCGAGTGGGACGAGGATTTTAAGGAATGGAATAGAGAAATTCATATTAAATGTACCTATAATGGTGTTCAATTATCAGAAACAGAATTTCCCCAAGATTGGTTAATAGATGGTATTCAGATAAAGATTTTATATCCTTTCTGTCTAAAACCTTGGAGAAAATCTAAGGCACAATCTCATCATAGAGATCTAATGAAAAAAAAAGAGAAAAAAACAAATTTTTGTTTTTTAACAGTCTGGGGAATGGAAGCGGAACTTCCCTTTGGTTCTCCCCGAAAACGACCTTCTTTTTTTGAACCTATTTATAAAGAACTCCAAAAAAGAAAGAAAAAGGTGAAAAATAAATTTTCACAAGTTTTAAAATCTTTAAATAAAAAAATAAAATACTTTCTCAAAATTAGAAAAGAAAAAACAAAAGGGGTCGTTCAAGTTATCAAACTACTAATGAAAAAACTGGAGAAATTAAATCCAATTTTCTTATTTGAATTAAGGAAAGAAAAAGTATATGAATCGAACGAAAACAAAAAAGATTTCAAAAGAAATAATAAGATTATTCGCGAATCGTCCGTAATAGAAAAAAGAATGAAAGATCTTTCTGATAAGACAATAAAAATCAGGAATCAAATTGAACAAACCACAAAAGACAAGAAAAAAAAAGAAATAGTTCTAATTTCTGATAATAAAGGATCGAGATCACAGAAATATATTTTGAAAATAGTAAAAAGGAAAAATATCCGATTAATGCGTAAATCACACTACTTTATCAAATCATTCATTGAAAAGATATACATAGATATTTTGCTATGTACCATTACCGTTTCTAAGATAAATGCACAACTCTTCTTTGAATCAACAAAAAAGATCTTTAATAAATCCATTTACAACAATGAAAGAAATCAAGAACAAGAAGGAATTGATGAAACAAATCAAAATACAATGAATTTTCTTTTGACTTTAAAAAAATTAAAATCGTTTTCAAATACTGATAATACTACGAATAGCAATCAAGATTCCAATACTTATTGGAACTTATTTTCCCTGTCCCAAGCATATGTTTTTTACAAAATATCACAAAACCAATTACTTAATAAGTATCAATTGAGACCTGTACTGAAATATCAAGGGAGCTATCCTTTTTTTAAGGATAATTTAAAAGACTATTGTATGATACATGGAATATTTAACTCACATAATAAAATTCATACGTATGTAATGAACGAATGGAAAAATTGGTTAAAAGGTCATTATCAATACGATTTATCTCAAAAAAAAAGGTCTCCATTAGTAACTAAAGAATGGCGAAATAGAATCAATAAACATCATATGATTCAAAACAAGGAATCAAACCAATTGGATTTATATCAAAAATACCAATTTATGTATTCCATGAAAAAAAATGACTCTGCAGCAAATTCATTTATGAGTCAAAAAGACAAATGGAAAAAACATTACAGATATGATCTTTTCTCATCTAAATACATAAACCTTCCTAATTTATACATTTCTGGATCAACATTAGAAATAAAAAGGGACCAAGAAATTCCATCTAATTTCAATATATCGAAACCTGAATCATTTTATGTATTGGTGAGTATACCTAGTAATGATTATCTAGAAAAAGGATATCTTATTGATAGGAATACAAATTTGGATAGAAAATATCTTGATTGTAGAATTCTTCATCTTTGTTTTATAAATAATATTGAGATCTGGACCGATGCACATATTGGTATCAAGATTCAGAAAGATACTAAGACTGAAATTAAGAATTTAAAAAGAATGGAAAAAAAAGATCTTTTTTTTCCTACAATTCATCAAGAGATCAAACCATGCAATCAAAAAAGAAACTTTTTTGATTGCATGGGAATGAATAAAGAAAGGTTCTATGATACCGCATCAAATCATGATACTATATCCAATCTAGAAACTTGGTTCTTCCCAGAATTTGTGCTACTTTTTGATGTATATAAAATGAAACCTTGGATCATTCCAATCAAATCACTCTTTTTGAATTTTTCTATAAATGAAAAAAGTAAAAGCATTAACGTAAATCCAAAGAAATCATCTAAGAAAAAAAAAGATCGTGAATTAGTAAATTCCAAGCAGGAAGAGAATGAACAACAGGTCCAAGGAAATCTTGTATGGAATCTACGAAAAATAAAAAAAGAAAATCAAAAAACTGTTGAAGAAGATTACGCAAGATTAGAAATGAAAAAGGTTCTAAAAAAGAAACAATATAAGAGCAAGAATGAAATGGAACTAGATTTCTTTTTGAAAAAATATTTACTTTTTCAACTAAGATGGGCTGATCCCTTGAAGAAAGAAATAATGAAAAATATCAGGATATATTGTCTCCTACTTAGACTAAGAAATCCAAAGGAAATTGCTATATCTTCGATTCAAAGAGGTGAAATAAATATAGATGAAATGCTGATTCAAAAGGACCTAGTTCTTGCAGAATTGATAAGAAAGGGAATATTTATTATTGAACCAATTTGTCTATCTATACAAAGGAAAGGAAAATATATTATATATCAAACTATGGATATTTCATTGGTCGATAAGAAAAAGCATCAAACAAAGAAAAAATACACAAAAAATATATATATTGAGAAAGGGGAGTTTGAAAAATCCATTCCACGACACAGTAACATATTTTTGAGTGGAGACAAAAATCATTATGATTTACTTGTTCCTGAAAATATTCTATCTCCCAGACGTCGTAGAGAATTTCGAATTCGAATTTGTTTCAATTCCCGGAATTTTCATGTTGTGGATAGAAATACAAGATTTTGCAATGAAAACAAAATAAGAAACTGCGGACAATTTTTGAATGAGGACAAACATATTAATACAGATAGAAAAGATTTCATGAAATTCAAATTGTTTCTTTGGCCCAATTTTCGGTTAGAAGATGTAGCTTGTATGAATCGCTATTGGTTTGATACCAATAACAGCAGTCGTTTCAGTATGTCAAGAATACATATGTATTCACAATTCAAAATGAATTCAATCCCAATGAAAAATGAAAAAAAAAATCTATAGTGGATTTCCTACATATCGTGTAACATATTTGGTAGATTAATAGATGAAAGACGAAACATGTACACTGTGTAACATTCTACTACATGATGCTGATTTCATAGTGTATAAATTTTCATTAGGAATAACGGAATCCTTTTAAGTAAAAAGAAATTGTTTTCTTTCGTGAATACATATATGTTTTGTATATTTGGATCAAATATACAAAACATAAAAACATAAACCACATAAAGAAAAAACAAAAAAGTAGTATATGAATGAAATCCAATTTTGATGTATACTAAATGAAAATAACTGACATAAGAAATATTATTATTTTTCCTGATCCGTAAAATTCACAGAAAAGAAAGATAGAAATCTTAAATTATGGTCAAAAATTCATTCATCTCAGTTATTACACAAGAAGAAAAAGAAGAAAATAGTGGGTCTGTTGAATTTCAAGTATTCCATTTCACCAGTAAGATACGGAGACTTACTTCACATTTAGAATTGCACAAAAGAGATTTTTTATCGCAAAGAGGTCTACGAAGAATTCTGGGAAAACGTCAACGATTATTGACTTATTTTTCAAAGAAAAATAAAGTGCGTTATAAGAAATTAATGGATCAGTTAGATATTCGGGAACCAAAAACTCGTTAATTAAATTTGAATTTCTTATTTGAGTTTCTTAGTATTTTATTCTTATTATCCTTGTTCTTTTTTATTCTTTTCTTATTCTTATTATTATTAGTTTTCAGTTATTATTTTTTTTTTATTTTTCATTTTAAGAATTTTATGAAATAATGAATTAAGGAAAAAAAATATGACTGTACCGGCTACAAGCAAAAATTTCAGAATAGTCAATATGGGTCCTCACCACCCATCAATGCATGGTGTTCTTCGGCTGATCGTTACTCTGGATGGTGAAGATGTTATTGACTGTGAACCTATATTGGGCTATTTACACAGAGGGATGGAAAAAATAGCGGAGAACCGAACAATTATACAATATTTGCCTTATGTAACACGTTGGGATTATTTAGCTACTATGTTCACAGAAGCAATAACAGTAAATGCACCAGAACGATTGGAAAGTGTTCAAGTGCCTAAAAGGGCCAGTTATATCAGAGTTATTATGCTGGAGCTGAGCCGTATAGCCTCCCATTTGTTATGGCTTGGCCCTTTTATGGCCGATATTGGTGCACAGACTCCCTTTTTCTATATTTTCAGAGAGAGGGAATTCATATATGATCTATTTGAAGCCGCCACAGGTATGCGGATGATGCATAATTCTTTCCGCATCGGAGGAGTAGCTGCGGATTTACCTTATGGCTGGATAGATAAATGTTTTGATTTCTGTGATTCTTTTTTCACAGAAGTTGTTGAGTATCAAAAGCTCATTACGCGAAATCCCATCTTTTTGGAACGAGTTGAAGGAGTGGGCATTATTGGTGGGGAGGAGACAAGAAATTGGGGTTTATCAGGACCAATGTTACGAGCTTCTGGAATCCAATGGGATCTTCGTAAAGTTGATCGCTATGAGTGTGACAAGAAATTTGATTGGGAAGTCAAATGGCAAAAAGAAGGCGATACATTAGCTCGTTATTTAGTAATAATCGGTGAAATGCAAGAATCCATAAAAAGAATTCAACAGGCTCTAGAAGGAATTCCTGGAGGGCCTTATGAAAATTTAGAAAACCGGCGTTTTCATAGGACAAAGGATTCCGAATGGAAGAATTTTGAATATAGATTTCTTACTAAAAAACTTTCACCCAATTTTGAATTGTTAAAACAAGAACTTTATGTAAGGGTAGAGGCCCCAAAAGGAGAATTAGGAATTTCTTTAATAGGAGATAGTAGTGTTTTCCCCTGGAGATGGAAAATTCGTCCACCCGGTTTCATCAATTTGCAAATTCTTCCCCAGCTAGTGAAAAGAATGAAATTGGCTGATATCATGACGATACTAGGTAGTATAGATATCATTATGGGAGAAGTTGATCGTTGAAATGAGAATTGATACGACAGAAGTACAAACTATTCATTCTTTTTATAGATTAGAATCCTTAAAAGAAGTCTATGGATTCATATGGATTTTTGTCCCCATTTTCATCCTTGTCTTAGGAATCACAATGGGGGTCTTAGTCATTGTGTGGTTAGAAAGAAATATATCTGCAGCAATACAACAACGTATTGGACCTGAATATGCCGGCCCGTTAGGAATTCTTCAAGCTTTAGCGGATGGGACCAAACTACTTTTGAAGGAGGATCTTCTTCCATCTAGAGGTAATATTCGTTTCTTTAGGGTCGGACCCTCTATAGGGTTTATATCAATTCTACTAAGTTATTTAGTAATTCCTTTTGGATATCACCTTGTTTTAGCTGATCTCAGTATAGGTGTTTTTTTATGGATTGCCTTTTCAAGTATTGTCCCCATTGGTCTTCTTATGTCAGGATATGGATCAAATAATAAGTATTCCTTTTCAGGCGGTCTACGAGCTGCAGCTCAATCGATTAGTTATGAAATACCATTCACTCTATGTGTGTTAGCAATATCTCTACGTGTGATTCGGTGGAACATGAACTCTTTTTTATCTATTTTCTATAAAATAGATAAAAAATGAATTGAGATTTCAATACTATAAAATAGAAATCTAATTCATAGAATGAAATATGTAAATATGAATATAAAAGAAGAAAAGAAAGATTTTTTTTTCATTAATGACTACTATCCCAGATACGTCATGGTCCGGAATTTTTCGGACTACAAGATCAAATCAGATTATAGAACAGGACTGAATAAGTAACGTTCAACAAATTGGGATTCATTTATCCACAGATTTTTATCTTCCTTTTGAACTCATTTCTATAATTCTTTTAGTTTCTTTGATAGGTGCAATTACTATGGCTCGTCAATAATCTAATATAATAATAAATAAGAACTTCCTTTTTTCAAATGAAAGAATGAAAATGGATTGAATCTATTTTTTTTCAATCTACTGTAAATATCTTCTTTTGTTATGTAATTCTTCTAGTCTAGTCAACTGAATCGGTTTCATTTTTGTTCATATTGAAATCAATCGAGATAGATGAGGGATTTATCAATGATGTTAGAGCATGTACTCTTTCTAAGTGTTTATTTATTTTCTATCGGTATCTATGGACTGATAACAAGCCGAAGCATGGTTAGAGCACTTATGTGTCTTGAGCTTATACTGAATTCGGTTAATATAAATCTTGTCACATTTTCCGATATATTTGATAGTCGGCAATTAAAAGGAGAAATTTTCTCAATCTTTGTTATAGCTATTGGGCTAGCTATTGTTTCGTCGATTCATCGTAACAGAAAATCAACTCGTATCAATCAATCGAATTTGCTGAATAATTAGTTAGAATTCTTCTATTTTCACATAGAAATCAAAACATAAGACTTTTAGATAGAATATTCTAAATAGAATCTAATAGAATTAGAATAATAAGATAATAATAGAATATCTTTCTTTTTCTTTCTTCTCTTTTTTCATATAGATTTATGATTTAGAGTTACGAACTTATTCTATAACTATCTATAACTAACCTAATAACAAACGTATTCATCTGATATATAATATATAGAATATCCTTAATTCTATTTCTATTTCTATATGTATAGAAAGATAGTAAAATTCACATGAATTGAATTAGTAAACTCATATTTCATGCTTATTGAAATGGAAATCAAAGTATCTTGGCCCTTTCTCATAAACAGATTAGAAAATTTATTGATTCTTCAAATTTTGATAAATCATTGATTCGTCTGGTGTCTACAATAGAAGATATATGATTTATTTCATTTTCTTATCTTATTTTACCAGATCGAAAATCTTTTGTGTTCAAAACTGGAATTTATAGACCCAATGTCACATTCAGTAAAGATTTATGATACATGTATAGGATGTACCCAATGTGTTCGAGCTTGCCCCACGGATGTATTGGAAATGATACCTTGGGACGGATGTAAAGCTAAGCAAATTGCTTCTGCGCCAAGAACCGAGGATTGTGTAGGTTGTAAAAGATGTGAATCCGCTTGTCCAACGGATTTTTTGAGTGTCCGTGTTTATTTATGGCATGAAACAACTCGCAGCATGGGTCTTTCTTATTGATATGTGACAAAAAACTCCACTTGAATCATTTGATTCCTCTTTACCGACAAAACCCCGTGCTCGGGAGAAGAATAATCTATTTTCTTTTCTCGAGCACGGGGTTTTCTGGTCTAATTTTATCTTGTCTTTATCACGAGTTATTTTCCTTGGTTAACAATACTTCTTGTTTTGCCCATATTTGCGGGTTCTTCAATTGTCTTTTTCCCTCATAGGGGAAATAAGGTGTATAGGTGGTATACTCTATGTATATGTATCCTAGAGTTCCTTCTAATGACCTATGTATTTTGTTATCATTTCCAATTGGACGATCCATTAATCCAATTGAAGGAGGATTTTCAATGGATCAATCTTTTTGATTTTCACTGGAGACTGGGAACCGATGGACTTTCCATAGGACCCATTTTACTGACAGGATTTATCACTACTTTAGCTACTTTAGCAGCTTGGCCAGTTACTCGAAATCCGCGATTCTTCTATTTCTTGATGTTAGCAATGTATAGTGGCCAAATAGGATCATTTTCTTCTCGAGACCTTTTACTTTTTTTCATCATGTGGGAATTAGAATTAATTCCTGTTTACTTACTTTTATCCATGTGGGGAGGAAAAAAACGCCCGTACTCGGCTACAAAGTTTATTTTGTGTACTGCCGGAGGTTCCATTTTTCTCTTAATAGGAGTTCTAGGTATGGGTTTATATGGTTCCAATGAACCAACATTAGATTTAGAAAAATTAGCTAATCAATCGTATCCTGCAGCATTGGAAATAATACTCTATTTTGGTTTTCTTATTGCTTATGCTGTCAAATCGCCGATGAACCCCTACATACATGGTTACCAGATACTCACGGGGAAGCACATTACAGTACATGTATGCTTTTAGCTGGAATATTATTAAAGATGGGAGCATATGGATTGATTCGGATCAATATGGAATTATTAGCTCACGCTCATTCTAGATTATCTCCCTGGTTGGTGATAGTAGGAATAATACAAATCATTTATGCAGCTTCAACTTCTCTCGGTCAACGCAATTAAAAAAAAACGTATTGCCTATTCTTCCGTATCTCACATGGGTTTCATAATTATAGGAATTGGTTTTTATCCTGATTTCGTTCTCCCGTTATCGGGAGACAAGGTACAAGTTCTATTATCTAATTATTTTTATAGATACTAATTCTTTTTTTAGATTCAATACTAAATGAAATAAATTTCATTAATTGGAAAGAAAGTCTTAGAATTATTTGACTTTCATATTTTCACGATTCTTCGTTGTACAATGAAAAAAAAGGGAAGGGTGAATTAGAATTGTAATGAGATTCATCTAAAGTTTTTGAGAACCTTTTGAATAATTACTCTATTTAAACGGTTCTCAAAAACTCGCACAAATTTTCATTGCATTGTGTATCAGACGATTTTTTTATGTATTCTTCATGTATTTTCTTTTATTCAATTAGATATTCATTGGAATGAACCATAACTATGGAACCCGATTCCTAATAGATTGATCCCAAAAAAGCATATCCAAATTAGGAGAAATCCTATAGAAGCTACAAATGCCGAATTTGTCCCTTGATCTTGCAATTTTGGATTTGTTCTAGTATGTAAATAAATTGCAAATATGGTCCAAGTAATAAATGCCCAAGTTTCCTTAGGGTCCCAATTCCAATAAGAACCCCATGCTTCATTAGCCCATACTGCTCCAGAAAGAATGCCTATGGTTAAAAAGGTAAACCCTAAACTAATGACACGATAACTCCAATAATCCAAACGCTGAATTAATTGATATTTGTAAAAATTTTGAAATGAGAGGAAAGAAGTATTTTTTAATACACTTCCTTTTTGGTTCAAATATTCCATATCACCAAAGAAAAACGACTTCCTTAAACTGAAAAAATTATTGTTTTTCAAAAAAGAATCGATTCTTTTTTGAAATGTAATCACTATAAGAGCAACTGATAATAACGATCCGCATAAAAGAGCTGCATAGCTCAATAGCATCATACTGACATGCATCATTAACCACTGAGATTGTAGAGCAGGTACTAATATTGCGGGTTGATGCATTTCAGTTGAAAGACCTGACGTGGCGAAACCTTGGGTAAAAATGGCACTTGGTGCAGTTATTGCGCTTAAATCATTTTTATGATTCCCAAGATACGGAATCATATGAATAATGGATAAACTCCATGAAAGGAAGATTAATGATTCGTATAAATTACTTAAGGGAAAATGTCCCGAAGAAATCCAACGAATAACTAAAAACCCTGTTATAGAGAAAAAAGTAGCTATCATCCCTTTTTCTGACGAATTATGTAATCCTTCAATTTCGTAGACTAATAAGTTCATCAAATGAATCAGAATCACAATTGAGATGATCGAAAAGGAAATATGAGTTAATATATGTTCTAAGGTTGCAAATATCATAAAGAAGAGTCCCTTTGAAATAATTTAAATCGGGGGGGATTAAATAGAATATACAAGAGAATATTTAAGATATTCTCTTGTATATTCTATTAGATCTATTGTGTCTATATTATTAATATGAATAATTCTTTATGCCGCCACTCGGACTCGAACCGAGATGCTCTAGCACTGCTTCCTAAGAGCAGCGTGTCTACCAATTTCACCATGGCGGCTTACCTTAAATTATAATATATATAATAATTATAATATATATAATAGGAAATTCATGTTGAATTGTCGATATTCAATAGAGTTTAGAAAACAATGAAGAAAGATGCATTTCCAGATGAATGGAAATGTTAAATATAAAGAAAATATCAATAATACTTAATTAGTATCTTCGTAAGTTCAGTTTGAATAATCAACTTTTCCGTACTAGAAACTAGAAACCTAGCTCTTGTTTATCCAGAAGAGTCAGAACTCAATAGTTTCGTTCTCAGTCGGGGTATAAAATTCATAATTCTTTTCTAACGATTTTGAGATCCAACACCTTAGTATAAAGTAGAATGAAATATTCAGATTCTTCCTTGTCTATCGTAATTGTGCTTTTCAAAATAGAAAAGCACAATTCATAGGAAAGAAAAAACCATCTTACGAATTCAATATCAATAAATAGAAATTGAAATGAATAGAATAAAATATAACAGAAACAAAAAAAAGAAGAAAATAACTAAAATAAAATAGAATATAATAGAAATATATAAAGACTATAAAAAATCTAAAAAAAAATGATAAAAAAATAAGATACACAATACTGAGTACTTTGAATCAAGTAGACAGAAAGATTCTTATTTTTCATATTACCTAGCTCTAACTAATATGAGAAGTGAAATACAAATACAATTTAGTAAAATTGAATCATTTGTCTTACAATTCAAAAATGGAAATTTGGAAGTTCTTTGAAACATGTCAATTAAGATTTTTCCAAGACTTTTTTTTGTCGCACAAAAAAACTTTTTGACTGTCCGGTGGAAACAGATTTAGCTAAAGAAAAAGCTTTTACTGCCTCTAAAGATCCTTTTTTTTTCCAAAGATTTCTACGAATATGCTTTTTTGACATAGAAGTACGTTTTTTTGGAACTGCCATTCAAAAGGTAGGTGACTCCTTTTTATCGTTGTATGTGAAAGACATATATTGTTCAAAAGAAATTACTCTTTATTA